CAAGCAGAGTCTCGCGAACTCTTCCTTCTTTGCCTTCAATTACATCTGAAAGCGACTTGTAAACTCTATTATGATCATCCCTCATTGGTTGTCCACAAATTCCATTATCAAGAAGTGCATCCACGGCTTCTTGTAGCAATTTTTCCTGAGATATTATTAATTCTTCTGGCGTAGCTATACTTGTTGTTAATAGATCTGTAAGAGTATTATTCCGATAGATAATTCTTCTATAGATTTCATTAATATCCGAGGTCACTAGTTTATCCTCATCTATATGATAGATTGGTCTCAACTCAGGAGGAAGAACTGGTAATAGACACAAAACCATCCATTTTGGTTCTATATTTGTTCGAATAAAATGCTTAGCCAATTCCATGCGTCTAAGCAAAAAATCTTTTCTTCTTCCAACTTTTCGATCTTCCCATTCATTCCCTGTGGGTTCCTCTTCCTCCAATTCTTTCCATTCTACCAATGAAGAATCTATAATAATTCGTAAATCTAGATTGGCTAATTGTTGTCTAATAGAGCCTCCCCCGGTAGACATCTCTCGATTTCGAAATGTATCAAAGCTCCGGGTAGTAAAAAAAATAGGGATCCTGTATTTCCAGGGTTGGATTTCATATTCCAATAAACCCCGTAATCGTAAAAAAGTGGGTTTTTTATCTATGGGCCTAGCAAAATAAAAATTGGGATAGGATCTCCCCCCCCCTCAAAATCGGACGTGAAAGTTTCCTTTCATCCGGCTCAAGTAGGTCAAATAAAGAAAAAGTAAAGGAGTTCTCGCTTTCAAATTATAGAAAACTCCAAAAAGATCTACTCCTTACTCAAGTTTCCAGTGAAGACCAAGCAAAACTTTATTGATTCCGTCTTCCTTAATTATTTTTATTTAGATTTTATGAATGCTTTATTCAATTCATTCAATTATGACATAAAAGAAATGTGAAATTCTTGAGTAGTCTACTTCCCCTCGAATGATGAATCCCGTAATTCTTAATTAAAGAGAGTACCTTGGAATTCATAAGGAATTTACTTGTCTATGTACTGTTCCATTCGATCTTTTAGGTCCCGACTTCACCTCGACGGTTAGGCAACGATGCCCTTAAAGTCTATATGCGATAGATAGACTCTTGTAACCATGACATCTTTTCTATTTGCTACTTGAACATAATTTCTTTCTAAAAAAAGGAACTGCTTAATTTCACAAAAAAAAAAGTCTTTTTTTACGAGGTATAACTATAAATTCTTATGAAATCGACCATAGATCAATTCCCTTTTTTGGGAGCGTCTCGAATACATCCCTAATTCTGAGCTTCATGTTACTCCTACCAAGAAACATGTCAGGTACAGGGCATCCCGATTGGATTAAATGGGATGACAGTTTCTCATTTCAAATCTGTAAAATCAGAATTTCGATCAAATCACACACCGCAGTATACTAGGTCTTCTAATTCGTTAAGAGGTTTATCTAAAAGATTCACAATATAACTAGGAAGACGTTTCAAATACCACACATGCATTACCGGGTATGCGAGTTTGATGTAGCCCATTTGATATCTTCGTATCCGAGAATCAACAAACTCGACCCCGCATTGTTCACAATATTGCGGGTCTTCCTTTTCATCTCCGATTACTCGATAATTTCCACAAGCACAAATGCCACTTTTGATAGGTCCAAAAATTCTTTCACAAAATAATCCATCTTTTTCTGGTTTATTTGTTTTGTAATGAAAGGTATAAGGTTTTGTCACCTCTCCAACTATCTCGCCATTAGGCAGGATTTTTTTGGACCAAGTACTTATTTGTTGAGGAGAAACTAATCCAATTCGGAGTTGTTGATGGGTATATCGATCGATCATAGAAGAAAACTTCTGCTTCATTTCGATTAAGCTTCCTTCCTATTAAGCTGGAAAGTCTTCTCAGATACAAGAAAATGATTCAGTTCCAGAGCTAAAGATCGTAGTTCTCGAACGAACAACCGAAAAGATTCTGGAGCATCCTCAGGAGTCGGTATTCTTCCTCCAAAGATTATAGTACCAAGTACTTCCTGGCGAGCTCTAATATGATCAGATTTATAAGTAAGCATCTCTTGTAAAATATAAGCAACGCCAAACCCCTCTAAAGCCCAAACCTCCATTTCTCCTACCCGTTGTCCGCCTTTCTTGGCCCTTCCTTTAAGGGGTTGTTGTGTAAGACGTGAATAACGCCCACTGGAACGCCCATGGATTTTATCATCAACTTGATGAATTAATTTCAAGATATAGGGCTTTCCTATTATAACAGGTTGTTCAAAAGGATCCCCCGTTCTTCCATCAAATATTCTGCTTTTTCCTGGAGACTCGGGTTCAAATATCCACGGATTCGCTGTTTGCTTACTGGCTTCATATAATTCAGAAAACACCAGTTTTCTCGAAGCTTCTTGTTCATATCTCTCATCAAAAGGCGCTATTCGATAATGTCTGTCTAGCAAATCCCCCGCTAACCCGAGTGAAGATTCAAATATTTGTCCTACATTCATTCGTGAAGGTACTCCTAATGGGTTGAAGACCATATCAACAGGTCTTCCATCTTGCAAATAAGGCATATCTTGTCTAGGCAAAATTTTTGAAATGATACCCTTATTTCCATGTCTTCCAGCTACTTTATCGCCTACTTTGATTTCACGTTTCTGTAAAATATATACACGAATACTTTCTGTTTTCTCTGTCTCATCTGTTTTAGAACTCTGGACCCATCTCACATCAATAACTCGACCCCTACCACCTATAGGTAGTTTTAGACAAGTTTCTTTTGAAGTATATACCCGCATGCCAAGTATGGTTCGTAACAATCTATCTTCCGGAGCATACGATGATTCTTTCACCATTTGGGGTGTTAATTTACCTACTAAAATATCACCTGTTTCCACCCAAGATCCCAACATTACAATTCCATTTTTGTCTAAATTTCGGAGTAAATGGACTTCTAAATGCGGTATTTCATTAGTGACCCTTTCGGGGCCTTGGTTAATCTGAATTTCATATTTACGTATGTGAAAAGAAGTATAAATATCTTCATATACTAAGCGCTCGCTAATAAGTACTGCATCTTCAAAATTGTAACCTTCCCATGGCATATAAGCTACTAATACGTTTTTACCCAAAGCAAGTTCGCCACCAACTGTAGCAGCACCATAGGCTAAAATTTGTCCCTTTTTAATGCATTTACCCCGCGGAACCTGGGGTTTTTGATGCATACAAGTATTTTTGTTGGAACGTTGATACATAACTAATGGAATCCTTAGAGTATCCCCATTACCTGATAAAAGGATCTTTTCAGTATCGGTATAAAGAATCTTTCCCTCGTGTTCGGCTATAGCAAGAGCCCCTGAATCTAGAGCCGCCTGGCCTTCCAATCCAGTTCCAACAATGCACTTCTCGGACTGAGAAAGAGGGACTGCTTGACGTTGCATGTTAGAACTCATTAAAGCCCGATTCGCATCATTATGCTCGATAAAAGGAATGAGGGAAGCCCCAATAGAAAAATATTGGAAGGAAAAAATACTTCGAAGATGAACCTGTTCCCATGCAATAGTCAGGAATTCTTGACGATATCGAGCTGGAACAACTTGTTGTTCCTGAATACCCTGATTCAACGCCAAAGAATTTCCTGCCGCTACCATATAGTATTCATCTCTACCTGGTGATAAATAAAGCATCCGCGACCCTTTTGATCTCTCAGAAATTTTATAAAACGGAGTTTCTAGAGACCCCCAACGACCGATTCTCGCATGAATTGCTAAGGATCCAATAAGTCCAACATTTATTCCTTCAGATGTGTCAATTGGGCAAATACGCCCATAGTGACTAGGATGAATATCTCGTATTGGAAAAGTAGCAGTTCGCGCAGTCAATCCCCCCGGTCCCAAATAACTCAATTTTCTTCCATGAACTATTTGTGTCAATGGATTAGTTCGATCCAAAACTTGAGATAATGGGTGTAAACGGAAAAAAACTTTATAAGTATCTGTTAATGGAGTTGAATTTACCAAGTTCTGAGGAGTTGGTGTCCAGTTATGCTTAAGTGCTGCATATATATTTCCTCGAGCCATATTTTCTAAACGAACCAAGGCCAATCCAAATTGCTCTTGTAAAAGATCTGCTACAGAACGAATACGTTTATTTTGCAAATGATTCATATCGTCAAGTGTACCCATTCCAAATTTTATTCGAATCAAACGATCCGCGGCTGCCAATATATCTCGTGGTAACAAAAATGTATTGTTCTGGGGTATATCAAGGTTCAGTCTCCGATTCATATTTCGTCGACCAATCCCTCCCAATTCACATCTTTGTTGAAAGAATTTTTTTTGTAAATCCTTAGATAAGGATTCAGAAAATACCGGATCGCCCTCTACACAAGCAAATTGTTGATAAAACTCCAAAATAGCATTTTCTTTTGACCCAATTTTTTTTTTATCATTCAGAAAAGACAAAAAGAGTTCCGGATAGCAAACATTCTCTAGAATTTCTCTTATATTCAACCCCATAGCTGATAATAGAACTAGAATAGATAGTTTTTGTTGCCTACTCACACGAACCCATATCCTTGCTTTTCTATCAATCTCTAATTCTAATCTTCCTCCCCAATCTGATATTATGGTCCCGGTATAGATTGAAATTCCATTATCATTCAATTCTGACTGGTAATAAATACCGGGACTTTGCAATATTTGATTGATCACAATTCTATATATTCCATTTACTATAAAAGCTCCCAAAGAAGTCATTAGAGGGATCTTTCCTATCAAAATTGTTTGTTCTTGGATATACCTACGTCTATCGTTTTTCCAAATGAGTCTCGCGGATACATATAATTCAGAAGAATATGTGAGTGATTCATACACAGCATCTCTTTCCTTTATCAGGGGTTCTACCAATTTATATCTTTCCAAAAATAATTCAAAGTCAATTTCTTGATTTGTATCTTCTATTTTTGGAAACTTAGAAAGTTCTTCTGTCAAACCCTGATCAATGAACCTACAAAATCCTTCAAATTGTATCTGATTAAATCCAGGTATTGTGGACATTGCGTCTATCCCGGATTATTTTGAAATTGTCAGTTATTTATATTCATCCATATTGAATTCTCTCAAAAAAAAAAAAAGAAATACCATTTTGGCTGGCGCATTATCCATCAAATACTATCCTATATCTAGCAATGATGGAATTTCGATTCTATGAATCTTTGACTGGAATCTATGAGTGGAATAAAAATTTATACTGAACTTAAATTGTCATTTTTAAGAGATGCAATTAAGAGATGCAACCGGAACGGAATTTCTAAAACAGTCTTACAAACGGAATTCTCCCACTTGGGCTTACTATGCTTTGGGATTTTTTTATAATATCAAAACTGATTCAGTTTCTTATATTATAATGTATAACGGTATTGATATTCTAATCTACTTGAATATTTTGAATTCTAATCTACTTGAATATTGAATCTACTTCTACTTGAATATTTAATACCATAAAACTTTATGAATGTTGTATTAATGAACGCGGAGATATAATCTATATCGGCGCGTTCTCGTCTCGTTTATTGCCCTCTTGTGCTGTCCTGTCGTGTCGTCAATTGACAGTATGACTTAGGGCTCAATATAATTTGATTTGACTGACAAAAAAAAATCATATTTAGGTAAACCACCTTGAATCTACTGCAGAGTGGTAGATCTTGGTCCAAGGTATAACCCTTTGTCACTGAGAGATATAAAGAGGAAAAAGACCAATGAAATCAAGTTTCAAGGTTGTAACGTTAATGGTAAAGTTTGATTCCCATTAAACCCCCGAATATTTAACGAGTTTTTCCGTTTGTTTATATCCTATGCGTCTTCGTTTGGGTTATATCTTATGTGTCTCCTTTTGGTGGCTCTCAGCCTGAGTTATATTAAGTTATTGAGTTATTATATGATGGCCACAGGGCCGCCCCTATGGTCCAGTGGTTAAGACATCTCTCTTTCACGGAGAAAACGAGGGTTCAAGTCCCTCTGGGGGTATACAAGACTCAAGACTATAGGAGCGGGATTTCCTATCAAGTGATCTCTATTTGTCAAGTCCTTCTATTAGTCTACTTAGTGGGACTTTCTATTTTATATCAAGTGATATATATTTGTAAAGTCTGCCTGGGAAACGAAAGGAAGTGGCTTATGGAACGTCTAAAATAAATTAGACGCTGGGTCGATGCCCGAGTGGTTAAAGGGGACGGACTGTAAATTCGTTGACAAGATGTCTACGCTGGTTCAAATCCAGCTCGGCCCAACAATTCGCCAATCTACTTGATAGAACCCTTAAGAAATACCTGACCTGATACAAGAGAATAAAAAAGAATCCAAATTTTCTGCAAGATCTCTTCTTATTTCCCTGGGATTGTAGTTCAATAGGCTAGAGCACCGCCCTGTCAAGGCGGACGTTGCGGGTTCGAGCCCCGTCAGTCCCGACGTATCCAATCCAAATTTTTTCAGGATTCTATCGAAGAAAGAACAAACCCTAAACTAAAATTAAAAGAACTAAAATAGTGAAGTTGATAAAATATTCCATCTTTTCTCCCGCGACTCATATTTCTCATACTTCTTTTTCTTCCAAAGAAATTTGGATCATTAAAATTTAGAACCTAATTCCTCTCTTTTTCCACTTCGCTTGTATTGTTTGTTGGGGTTTTGTAGTTAATGGAAACAGACAGGTGGTTAGATGATACTTCAGTTGATGGTTCTACAAGGAAGACCTAAGGTAGGTTATAGAAAAGAAAGAACAGAAAATAAATAAAAGAATTTTTTATTGGTCCGGGAATCCAATCTTGGATTCGATATGGATAAAGGATCTTCGTATGTTATACTATTCAATTCTCGACGACGAATTAATTTAATAGCTCAGATATTGTTATTGACGATATTGATCCGATTCAAAATCATCGATAGTTAATGTATTCATTGAATTGACAGGCGAAAAATTTATCATCTCTATGGGATTAAATCCCGAGTTATTGTGAAATAAAAAAACGATGAGATTATGGAAGTAAATATTCTTGCATTTATTGCTACTGCACTGTTCATTTTAGTTCCTACTGCTTTTCTACTTATCATTTACGTAAAAACAGAAAGTCAAAATAATTAATTACTTTAAATGAAACTTGACTTCTGAATTATTATCAATAGTTGAAGAAATCAAAAGAAAAGTATTCTATTTTTGCGTCTTAAATGAAATCCACGGGCTATAGTCGGCGGTATTCTATGAGATCCGAGAGTATGGTAAGTAAGAAAGAAATTTCTTACTTACCATACTCTCTATTAGTGTTATAGTAGTATATAAAGTTATACTTGACTTTATAATAACTTGGTATACTATATTAGCTTCTATCTTTAATATATGTAGTTATTATTGTATTATTATTATTAATCCATATATAAAATTTTCGTAGGACCCAATTCTATTTCTTTGATATATCTATTTATTCCGATTAATCTCAAATAATTGTTTTACTCTTTACAGTTTCATTCCTCAACTAAAGTAGGAGTGCTTCTAAAGTCCACTTCTTCCCCATACTACAAGTGAAAGGGAAAATGTAAAGACTACCATTAAAGCAGCCCAAGCGAGACTTACTATATCCATGTGAATTATGTCCCTTATCTCTATGATAGAATTATTCCATTATTGCTCACTAATAATAGTAGAATTTATGGTCCAGAGTCAAAAAAGGATTCTGGCGGAACACTATTGATGAACGAAAAAAAATCCATTTCAAAAATTCCTATTTGATTTCTAATCGGGAAAGAATAAACACAAGTAAAATACACAATGACATTACAAAGGAATGTTAGTAATGGAATCTATTAATAAAATACGAGGGCCCTTTCCTTTTTTTTTCGTGCCCTTGAAAGTAAAAATAGATCCTAGATCAATTGCTATATCATAGATCAATTGCTTTGCTATTCCCCAAACAGAATAAAACAGTACAACAGAATAAGAGATTTCAATTCGTTTGTTGATGAGGCGGCACCCGGATTTGAACTGGGGAAAAAGGATTTGCAGTCCCCCGCCTTACCACTCGGCCATGCCGCCAAAACGATACACAATAGGAGAAAAAATTCCCCCCCTTTTTTTTTAGTTTATTGTACTTGCATATTGCATCCCTTTTTTAATCCTTTTTATAAATTTATAAAAATTAGAAAAGAAACCTTTTATTCCCCTTTTGATTGTATTTGATCTACGCCTTCGATTGATTGTATAGTATCTCAAAACACACAATGCCGAAAAACTTCCACGGACTTTTCTATTGAAAAATCAAATGTAGATTTTCACTCAAAAAAGTGAAAATTTATGACAAAAAGGAACCATTAACTATTCCTTGACTGACAATTCGTGAATGATTCTTGGATTTGAATCTAAAATTTGGTTTGCCAAATGACATAAGAAAATACAAATTGATACATACCTAATTGATTGATTCTTTTGAATCAAAAATCCTTCTCAATCTCAATTTCCATTATAACAAAAATTATAAGTATATGTAAACCCCAGAACGGAAATTGTTATACAGATACCAAATTGGCTATTTAGAGTATGTTGCCTATAAATAAAAAATAAAGGGAATTTGTTGGAAGAAAAAAAGGCCCGGCTGGGTATTGACCGGGCCAGGCCCAAAAGGCACTTCGAACAAAATAAAAGCAAGAAGGTCTTCTTTATTTATCTTTCTATTTGGATCTTTCGAGCATCTAAATGGAATTTCTAATTCTATAATAACGATAAAGAATGTGAAAGAAAAACTTTCTTTAATCCTTACTTGATGTGTACTGTAACATAGTAATTATCTTTTTCGATTGGGAGAGATGGCTGAGTGGACGAAAGCGGCGGATTGCTAATCCGTTGTACGAGTTATTCGTACCGAGGGTTCGAATCCCTCTCTTTCCGTTTCCGTTGATGACTTTTTCTTTTTTTCTTTAAAATTTTGCAAACCCTTTATTTATTTTTTTCCTAGTTAAATGTGTGGAATAGCTAAAATAAAATCTTAAGAAAATTGTAAAATCAAGCAAGAAAAACAAAATTTTTATTTTATTCTTCACGTCCAGGATTACGTCCTGGATCATTGGATAGGAATCCAAAGATGAAGAGAGAAACAAAGAATATTACTACTGTGTAAACGAAAAGTTTGAGAGTAAGCATTATACAACCTCCAAGATCATTTTTTGAAAAAGAAAAACGAGAAAAGATAATAGATCCTCCATTTTTATATCACATATCCTATTTTGACACCAAGAAATGAATTCTAGAAATAGAAAAAAATGTTCAGAAATTCAAATGAAGTTGAAATTTGTAATAAGAGTCTTTGATTACCACAAATAACTTTCATACCCACAATTAGATATTGCAAGGGACCCTAATCTAATAGGGTACTTCGCCGGAAAAAGGATTAAAATTGGGAAATGGGACGAGCCCGATTTATCGCGGCTATTCAAAATTTCAATGTTTGAATTGAAGGTTCATACTGTCAGACTTATTTGATCTTATCATCATCAATTGTTATAATTTTTCTCGAATAAATAATGATAATGAATTTTCTAGGATAGTGTTAAAGATCTTATCGAAAACTTACAGCAGCTTGCCAAACAAAGGCTAAAAGAAAAAAGAACAGAGGTATGACTGGCATAACATCTACGATTGGATTCAAAAAAGCATAGGCTTCGGGCAATTTGGCGAAGAAAAGACTACTCGGATAAAGGGCAGAATTAAGACAGATCAAACTAAAGATATTAAGCATAACAGACATTTTTTTCGTCGAGATAATTGCATTTTGATTGAGTTATTGATATAAGGAAAAATGAAGAAACTAGGGTAGACAAAAAAATCCTTCTTTTTCCGCTCAATCAAAAATCCTCCAATTCTCAAAGGAGAATAGAAGAAATCATACTTTCATACAATATCTTAATTGAATTATATGTAATGATCAATAAATCCAGTTGAATTATAGATATACACATCCCAAAATCCTAACACGAATCTATAATAGATTCTATAAAGAATAAAGATTTTCTCTAGATATTTGGACTGGAATTGACGAACACTTAATACCAATATTATTCTTTATTATTATATTATTATTAGTGTGCAATAAAAAAAGGAAATGGGGCGTAGCCAAGCGGTAAGGCAACGGGTTTTGGTCCCGCTATTCGGAGGTTCGAATCCTTCCGTCCCAGAGCATATCCATTGTATCCTAATACTTCTTTTTTGTTCAATTTTTGTTCAACAAGGTTCTGTTTCAAGGTCTAATATTGGAATAGAATATTATTCCTCTTTTATTTTATCTGATTTTTTCACAAACTGAACTAAATCGAGTTCAAAATCCTTTTGTGACCCAGATAAAGATAAGATGGGGCATAGATCATAGTTGCATAAAGATTACTTAACCTCAGGTTAAACAAAATATGAAAAGAAAATACATATAAAACGAGGAAGTTCTTAGCCTATAGGTATGTATTGTTATCCTATTTCAGTGACAATAGTCTTTTTATTTTTGTGAAAAAGAAATTGCATCCCTAAAATATTAAAATTGAAATATTTAACAATGATATTTCTTTTTTTGTTCAATTTAGCTTATTTACTTTACATCATTGACAATTCCATTCGAAAAAAAAAAAAGCCAAGATTTCTCTTTGTTAGGATGATGATAATCAAATAAAAAAATGGAGTCTTTACTATAAAACTTTACTCAAATAATGATGTAGAAGTAGGAAACTTTTTCAAATATCAAGTATCAAGATTTCTAATTTGTAATCATTCCTTATAGGTTCCATCTTTGGAAAGTTGAAAATGGGTCAGTCTATCTTATTGAGTCACTTGAAGAAGCAGAGTCAAATAGAATTTCCTTATTCGTGTGATGCTAGTTATGTAAATTATTTCTTTTCTATATTTCTATTAGTTATGTTATTTCTATATTTTGATTTGATTTCTGTATATTTCTGTTAGATATTAGATATTTTTTTGCGAGATATATTGATAGAAAAATGTTCATAAAAATAAAAAAGAATGTTCCATTCATACAAAAAAAGCCGAGGTCTTGCTAATTTTTCTGAAGAAAAATATTTATTATCTATGTAGAAAATAAGAAATATAAATGACTCTGTCTCTGTACTGATTGAACCAATGACTATTCATGATTCCATAATTGAATCAATTCCACACTGGTTCCAAATTCGAGGAATGTTATGGTAAAACTTCGTTTAAAACGATGTGGTAGAAAGCAACGTGCGACTTGAAGGACACGATCCCGTGTGGATTCTTATCCACCATTTTATATTAGGAATGAAGGTGCTCTTGACTCGACGTCATTTGTTCTATTCTACTATAACTCTTCTTTTTTTTATTGGGTTGTAATGTAAATAGTTCATGATGGAGCTCGAGTAGAAAGTATTGATTAATTTCTCAGGGGCAACGATCTAGGGTTAATGCCAATTAATAAATTGGAACAACTTCGTAAGTATATCTTCTATAATAGAAATCAAAAGGATCCGATTCGAGGAAATTTGAAAAAACAAATTGTTGGAACGGCTAAACCTTTTTCAATCCACAGTGTATCACGCACGAATCAACCGTTGGTATGATTCTTTGATAGAAAGAAATCACAAAAGGGGTATGTTGCTACCATTTTGAAAGGATTAAGAAGCACCGAAGTAATGTCTAAACCCAATGATTTAAAACAAAGATAAAGGATCCCAGAACAAGGAAACACCACTTTAATTGTCTCACGGATCCGAATAAAGAATCCAAATATATTTTAAACGAGACAAAAAGGGTGGGTTAAAGACCACTCAATAAAAAAAATATATTCAAAATTAAAGAAAAATTTTTAAAATTTTTGAATTATTGAACTTGAGTTATGAGTACAAATGATTTTTTTTCAGGAAGGAAGCGAAATAAAAAAGACTATGAGTTTAATTATAGAATAATTTATTTTATATTTTATGGATTCCTTTCCTATTTATTCTAATTTTATCCATAGACAAAACTTCGAATCATTTTTTCTCGAGCCGTACGAGGAGAAAACTTCCTATACGGTTCTAGGGGGGGGTTTCATCTACATCTATCCCGATGAGCCGTCTATCGAATCGTTGCAATTGATGTTCGATCCCGAAGAGAAGGAAGAGATCTTCGGAAAGTAGGTTTTTATGATCCGATCAAGAATCAAACTTATTTAAACGTTCCCGCAATTCTCTATTTCCTTGAAAAAGGCGCTCAGCCTACAGGAACTGTTCAGGATATTTTAAAAAAGGCAGAGGTTTTTAAGGAACTTTGCTCTAATCAAAACAAATTCAATTAAATTAAGGAAATAAAAACTAAGGGTAGGATAGTGATTTCTATATAATTTTGGATATCTTTTCTATACTTTGTTTTTTTATTTCCTTCTTTTCTTGCTCTATATCGTATTTATTTATCATATCATGGATAATAATAATATGAAAACCTTATTTGATT